GCGTAGTAATTTATACTGATAACGGTCAGAGTACTAATTCCAGTACTCGTAATAATAATACTACTAGTAATAATAATACTAGTAATAATAGCACTAATGATGAAGAAGAAGAAGTGGCTTTGATACGTTACTCACAACAATCGGATTTTCACCGGGGTATAATCAAAGGATCCATGCGTGCTCAAAGACGTAAAACAGTTATTTGGGAAATGTTTCAAGCAAATGTGCATTCTCCGCTTTTTCTTGATCGCATAGACAAAACCTTTTTTTTTTCGTTTTTTGATATCTCTGAAATGATTAATCACATTTTTAGGAATTGGGTAGGGGAAAACCCAGAATTGCAAATTTCTTATTTTGAGGAGGAAGAGACAAAAGAAAAAGAGCAAACAAACGAAGAGAAAGAAGAAGAAAATGAACGAATAGCAATATCAGAAGCTTGGGATACCTTTATATTTACTCAAGCAATAAGAGGTTTAATGTTAGTAACCCAATCTTTTCTTAGAAAATACGTTATATTACCCTTATTAATAATAGCTAAAAATATTGGTCGTATGTTATTATTGCAATTCCCCGAATGGTACGAGGATTTGAAGGAATGGAATAAAGAAATGCATGTTAAATGTACCTATAATGGCGTTCAATTATCAGAAACAGAATTTCCCCAAAATTGGTTAACAGACGGTATTCAGATAAAGATTCTATTTCCTTTCTGTCTGAAACCTTGGCGAAGATCTAAAGTACGATCTCATCATAGAGATAGAGATCAGAAACTAAGGAAAAAGGAGAAAAAAGACAATTTTTGTTTTTTAACAGTCTGGGGAAGGGAAGCAGAACTACCTTTCGGGTCTCCCCGAAAACGACCTTGTTTTTTTGAACCCATTTTTAACCAACTCGAAAAAAAAACGATAAAAGCAAAAAGGCAATTTTTTCAAGTTATAAGGGTTTTCAAAGAAAGAAGAAAAGATTTTCTAAAAGTTTCAAAAGAAAAAACAAGAATAGTTCTAGTTATAAACCTAATAATGAAAGAACTTGAAAAAGTAAATCCCATTTTCTTATTGAAATTGAGAACGGTAAAAGTATATGAATCGAATGAAAACGAAAAAGATTCCAATATAAATAATAAGATTATCCGAGAATCGACCATTCGAATGCAATCCGCGAATTGTGTAAATGAAAATTATTCACTCATAGAAAAAAAAATGAAAGATCTTGCTAATAAGACAATAACAATTAGGACTCAAATAGAAGGAATCACAAAAGACAAGAAAAAAACAGTTCGAGCTTGTGATGATAAAAGATCGGAATCAAAGAAGAATATTTTGCAAATATTCAAAAGAAAAAATATCCGAGTAATACGTAAATCACATTATTTTATGAAATCCTTCGTTGAAAAAAAATGCATGGATATATTACTATGTATCATTAAGATTCCAAGGGTCAATGCACAACTTTTCTTTGAATCAACAAAAAAAATTATTAACAAATCCATTTCCAACGCTGAAACAAATCAAGAAGGAATTGAGAAAACAAATAAAAATACAATGAACTTTATTTCGACTATAAAAAATCTGTTTTCTAATTTTTCTAATACTAATATTAGTAATAAAAATATTAGGAATAATAATTGTGACTTATCTTCTTTGTCTCAAGCCTATGTATTTTACAAATTATCACAAAATCAATTACTTAACAAGTATCATTTGAAATCTATACTTCAATATCATCACACCTATCCTTTTCTTAGGGATATAATCAAGAATTATTGTACGACACGAGGAATATTTGATTCCAAACCAAGGCAAAAAAAAATTCATAAGTCTGGAATGAATAAATGGAAAAATTGGTTAAAGGGCCATTATCAATACAATTTATCTCAGACCAAGTGGGATCACTTAGTACCAAAAAAATGGCGAAATAGAGTCAATCAATGTCGTATGATTCAAAAGAAAGACTCAATGAAATTAGATTTATATAAAAAAGAAAAAGACCAATTAATTCATTACACGAAAAAAAATTACTATGCAGTGAACTCATCAATAAGTCAAAAAGAAAAAGTGAAAAAACATTACGGATATAATCTTTTGTCATATAAACATATAAATTATGTGAATAGTAAGGACTCGTATATTTCTGGATCAACATTACAAGTAGAGGACAAAAAAATTCCATATAATTTCAATACAAATACACTGAAATCCGAATCATTTTATAAATTCATAAGTATATCTATTAGTGATTATCTAGAAAAAGGATCTATTATTGATATGGACAAAAATATGGATAGAAAATTTTTTGATTGTAGAATTCTTCATTCTTGTCTTAGAAATAATATCGATATTGAGACCTGGGCCAATACGCATATCGGCACCAAGATTCATAAAAACGCTAAAACTGAAACTAAAAATTCTCAAAAAGTTGAAAAAAGGGGTCCTTTTTCTTTTACGATTCATCACAAAATCAACCTATCCAATCAAAAAAATATTTTTTTTGATTGGATAGGAATGAATCAAGAAAGGTTATATCATACCATATCAAAATCAAATTTAGAACCTTGGTTTTTCCCAGAATTTGTACTACTTTTTGATATGTATAAAATTAACCCGTGGATCATACCAATCAAATTACTTATTTTTCATTTTCATTTCTATGAAAAAAATATTAGTCAAAATGAAAAGATCCACGTAAATAAAAAAGAAAATATTTCTATATCCGCTAATCAAAAAGAATATCTTGAATTAGAAAATTCCAACAAAAAAAAAAACAAACAACAAGGTCAAGGAGATTTTGTATCAGATCTACGAAAACAAAACAAAAAGAAAAATCTTGAAGAAGATTACACGGGAGCAGATATTAAAAAAGGCAGAAAGAAAAAACAATTCAAGAGCAAGAAAGAAGCGGAACTGGATTTCTTCCTGAAAAAATATTTTCTTTTTCAATTAAGATGGGATGATTCCTTGAATCAAAGAATGATCAATAATATCAAGGTATATTGTCTCCTACTTAGACTGATAGACCCAAGGGGAGAAATTGCTATATCCTCAATTCAAAGAGGAGAGATGCATCTGGATGTAATGTTGATTCAGAAAAACCTAACTCTTACAGAATTGATAAAAAGAGGAATATTTATTATCGAACCCATTCGTTTATCTATGAAAAAGGATGGAAAATCTATTATATATCAAACCATAGGTATTTCATTGGTTGATAAGAATAAGTACCAAACTAATGGAAAATGTATAATAAAAAATGGATATGTTGAAAAAAAGAATTTTGATGGATCCATTGCACAACACAGCAATATGCTTGTGAATAGAAGCAGAAATCATTTGGATTTCCTTGTTCCCGAAAATATTCTATCTCCCAGACGTCGTAGAGAATTTAGAATTTTAATTTGTTTCAATTTCCGGAATTGGAATGTTGTGAATCGAAATCCACTATTTTGCAATCAAAACAACATAAAAACCCGGGGACAATTTTTAAACGGGGAAAAGCATCTTAATCTTAATACAGATGCAAATAAATTCATTAAATTAAAATCGTTTCTTTGGCCCAATTATCGATTAGAAGATCTAGCTTGTATGAATCGTTATTGGTTTGATACCAATAACGGTAGTCATTTCAGTATGTCAAGAATACATATGTATCCACGATTCAGAATTAGTTAATAGTATATTTCCTATATATCTATAGGATGCCATATTCGGTGAATAAAGATATACACATATACCATGTACATTCTGATAAATGTAACATCCCTTTCTATCCAAATCAAATTTCTAATTTGATTTGGATAAATTTGGATAAAATTAAATTAATATAAATTTAAAGTAGTGTATATGAGGAAATCAAAATTGTTTTGTACTAGATTCAAATAACCGGAACGATCAGGTATAATAATAATTATTATTATACCTGATCGTTAAAATCCACGAAAAAAAAAATAGAAAAATTGGTTTTTTATGATCAAAAATTCATTCATCTTAGCTATTCGACAAGAAAAAGAAAAAAACTGCGGATCTGTTGAATTTCAAGTATTCAGTTTTACGGATAAGATACGGAGACTCACTTCACATTTGGAATTACATAAAAGAGATTTTTTATCACAAAGGGGCCTACGGAAAATTCTGGGAAAACGTCAACGGCTACTGGATTATTTGTCAAATAAAAATAGAGTACGTTATAAGAAATTAATTGGTCAATTAGGTATTCGGGAGTCAAAAACTCGTTAATTTTAAGGTTGGTTTGAATTTTTTTCTTTAGTTATTTGTAGTTGTTAAATTTTTCATTTTGATGAACTTTGTTTGATAAATTCATGGAATAATGAATTAAGGAAGAAAAGATATGACTGTACCGGTTACAAGAAAAGATCTCATGATAGTTAATATGGGTCCTCATCACCCATCAATGCATGGTGTTCTTCGACTGATCGTTACTCTTGATGGTGAAGATGTTATTGATTGTGAACCCGTATTGGGTTATTTACACAGAGGGATGGAAAAAATAGCAGAAAATCGAACGATTATACAATATTTGCCTTATGTAACACGGTGGGATTATTTAGCTACTATGTTCACAGAAGCAATAACAGTAAATGCACCAGAACGATTGGAAAGTGTTCAAGTACCTAAAAGAGCCAGTTACATTAGAGTCATTATGCTGGAATTGAGTCGTATAGCTTCTCATTTATTATGGCTTGGGCCCTTTATGGCGGATATCGGCGCACAGACTCCCTTTTTCTATATTTTCAGAGAAAGGGAATTGTTATATGATCTATTCGAAGCTGCTACGGGTATGCGAATGATGCATAATTATTTCCGTATTGGGGGGGTTGCTGCTGATCTGCCTTATGGCTGGATAGATAAATGTTTGGATTTCTGTGATTATTCTTTAACAGGAATTGCTGAATATCAAAAACTTATTACACGGAATCCCGTTTTTTTGGAACGAGTTGAAGGAGTGGGCATTATTGGTGGAGAAGAAGCAATAAATTGGGGTTTATCAGGGCCGATGTTACGTGCTTCTGGAATACAGTGGGATCTTCGTAAAGTTGATAGTTATGAGTGTTACAATAAATTCGATTGGGAAGTCCAATGGCAAAAAGAAGGAGATTCACTAGCTCGTTATTTAGTCCGAATCGATGAAATGAAGGAATCTATAAAAATTATTCAACAGGCTCTAGAAGGAATTCCTGGGGGGCCCTATGAAAATTTAGAAGTCCGGCGCTTTGATAGAGCAAAAAATTCCGAATGGACTAATTTTGAATATAGATTTATTACTAAAAAACTTTCACCCAATTTTGAATTATCGAAACAAGAACTTTATGTGAGAGTGGAAGCCCCAAAAGGAGAATTAGGAATTTATTTGATAGGAGATAGTAGTGTTTTCCCCTGGAGATGGAAAATTCGCCCACCGGGTTTTATCAATTTGCAAATTCTCCCTCAATTAGTTAAAAGAATGAAATTGGCCGATATCATGACAATACTAGGTAGTATAGATATCATTATGGGAGAAATTGATCGTTGAAATGATAATTGATACGACAGAAGTAGAAGTACAAGTTATCAATTCTTTTTCTAGATGGGAATCCTTAAAAGAAGTTTATGGACTCATAGGGATCTTTGTTCCCATTTTCACCCTTCTATTAGGAATCACAATAGGGGTCCTAGTAATTGTGTGGTTAGAAAGAGAAATATCCGCAGCAATACAACAACGTATTGGACCTGAATATGCCGGTCCGTTGGGAATTCTTCAAGCTCTAGCAGATGGGACCAAATTACTTTTTAAAGAGGACCCACTTCCATCTAGAGGAGATATTCGTTTGTTTAGCATGGGACCGTCTATAGCGGTCATATCAGTTCTACTAAGTTATTTAGTAATTCCTTTTGGATATCGCTTTATTTTAGCCGATCTCAGTATAGGTGTTTTTTTATGGATCTCCATTTCAAGTATTGCTCCTATTGGACTTCTTATGTCAGGATATGGATCGAACAATAAATATTCTTTTTTAGGTGGTCTACGAGCTGCTGCTCAATCTATTAGTTATGAAATACCATTAACTCTATGTGTATTATCAATATCTCTACGTGCGATTCGTTGGAACATTATTTTTTTCCCTTCTCTCTATAAATAAAGTAAAGAGGTTGAATATATTGAATGGATATTTTCATTTTTTATTCATCATTAGGGTCGATGAGTTAAACTAGATAGTTATATGAGTAAAATCAAACTGCTTAAAAATTTGCAGTAAGAAGAGAAAATCTCATTCCCTATGTACAAGAATATAAAAATAAGCAGTATAGAAACTGTTTACCCCAAGATTAAGATTCTTTGACTAATTCTCATATCTTGAAGCGGGTATAAAAGATCAACGTATGGGGGTTCTACTACTTATATATATATATTACCATACCGAAGATCAATCAAAAATCAGTGAACAGTTAGGAACACCAAGGTACACAAAAGATTAGTAATGGAGATAATATAAGGTATCAAAAAACAGTATTTTTATATAAAATTTTGGATAAAACGAATCATAATGGGGACTTTTAGTTGGTAGAAATGACCAAGCAGTGCTTCCCCACGATTCCGATCTAGAGTATGCTCCTATTCACTGATTAAAGAAATGACTATCAAAAACGAATTAATCCTTTATTTTTTTTTTTCAGAGTACCCTCTCTCTGAGAAAGAAGAACAGGAACAAAAGAAATAGAATTCAAAAATAGAATGGGAAAAATGAATAAATAATAATACAAAAGATATTTATTTATTATTTTCCCCATCCATATCTATACATAACATATAGAACTCTTATCATGAATTTTGAATTAATACCCAATTCTTTCTTTATAGTTATTGATAGAACATATTTATTGATATAACGAGTATTTTATTAAAAAATTAAGTTATTACCAAACAAAGAAAAATTCAAATTGTAATGGATAAGATCAATTCGGAAGCACTTTTTATATTTGAGCAGACGGAATTTCATTGGTCTAATTTTTGTCTTCCCGATGTATATTTACCATCCAAATAAGGATGGAGATAATATCGAGTAAGTCCTTACATTTATTTGTGGCCATAGAGGAGCTGTATGAAGCTGAGGTCTCATGTACGGTTTTGAAATAGCGATACGAGCAGTGATGTTATTATCGACTATGATTATCTAACAGTTTAAGTACAGTTGATATAGTTGAGGCGCAGTCAAAATATGGATTTTGGGGGTGGAATCTGTGGCGTCAGCCTATCGGGTTTGTTGTTTTTCTAATTTCTTCTCTAGCAGAATGTGAAAGATTACCCTTCGATTTACCAGAAGCAGAGGAAGAATTAGTAGCAGGTTATCAAACAGAATATTCAGGTATCAAATACGCTTTATTTTACCTTGCTTCTTACCTAAATTTATTAGTTTCTTCATTATTTATAACAGTTCTTTACTTAGGTGGGTGGAATTTCTCTATTCCGTATATATCTATTCCTGAACTTTTCGGAATAAATCAAATGGATGGAGTCTTTGGAACGACAATTGGGATATTTATTACATTAGCTAAAGCTTATTTGTTTCTGTTCATTCCGATCGCAGCAAGATGGACTTTACCTAGAATGAGAATGGACCAGCTATTAAATCTTGGATGGAAATTTCTTTTACCTATTTCCCTGGGTAATCTATTATTGACAACTTCTTCCCAACTTGTTTCACTATAAATAATAAAATAAGATAACGATATTCTAGATTCATAATTGATCTCAAACAAGAGAAAGAAACATCAATTTATTCACGGAGACCCACAATATGTTCCCTATGGTGACCGGGTTCATAAATTATGGTGAACAAACAATACGGGCAGCAAGGTACATTGGTCAAAGTTTCATAATTACCTTATCCCATACAAATCGTTTACCTATAACTATTCAATATCCTTATGAAAAATCGATCACATCGGAGCGTTTCCGTGGTCGAATCCACTTTGAATTTGATAAATGTATTGCTTGTGAAGTATGTGTTCGTGTATGTCCCATAGATCTACCCGTTGTTGATTGGAAATTTGAAAAAAATATTAAAAAGAAACAATTGTTTAATTATAGTATTGATTTTGGGGTCTGTATATTTTGTGGTAACTGTGTCGAGTATTGCCCAACAAACTGTTTATCAATGACTGAAGAATATGAACTTTCTACTTATGATCGTCACGAATTGAATTATAATCAAATTGCTTTGGGTCGGTTACCAATGCCAGTAATTGGAGATTACACAATTCAAACAGTTATAAATTCGACTCAAATCAAAATAGACAAGGAGAACCCTCTTGATTCAAGAACGGTTACTGATTACTAAGATATCCTTTTGATATAAAGGATCCAAGCCCCCCTTTTTTTGGTTGGTCAGAAATTACAAATAATAACTATTAATTGTTGAGAATCATTCTTTGTTTTAAACTGAGAATATGTTTAGCGATGATTTTAAAATAGAAAATTCCAACTATTCTTTTCTTTTTTCTTTTAGATAAAAATAGAAAATAGATAAAAAGGAAGGTAGGATTGGCCAAGAACTTTATCTATATTTACATTAATCCATATTAAGATTTAATTCAATTAAGATAAGAACCCATCATATACAAGAAAAAAAAAATAAAGGGAACACCCTTTTCTTTCCTGGACTATTTAGTAAGGTCATGAAATATTTCGACTTATTTATCTGTTATACATAATGGATTTACCTGGACCAATACACGATATACTTGTAGTATTTCTGGGATCAGTTCTTATATTAGGAGGTCTAGGAGTAGTGTTATTTACCAATCCAATTTATTCTTCCTTTTCATTGGGATTGGTTCTTGTTTGTATATCCTTATTCTATATTCTATCAAATTCCTATTTTGTAGCTGCCGCACAGCTCCTTATTTATGTAGGAGCCATAAATGTCTTAATCCTATTTGCTGTTATGTTCATGAATGGTTCAGAATATTCGAACGATTCCTATTTTTGGACTGTTGGAGATGGAGTCACTTCACTGGTTTGTATAAGTATTCTTTTTTCACTAATTACTACTATCTTAGATACGTCATGGTACGGAATTCTTTGGACTACAAGATCAAATCAGATTATAGAACAGGACCTTATTAGTAACGTTCAACAAATTGGAATTCATTTATCAACAGATTTTTATCTTCCGTTTGAACTTATTTCTATAATTCTTTTAGTTTCTTTGATAGGTGCAATTACTATGGCTCGTCAATAAGAAATACTTAGAATTATTATAAATTCGAAATCCAATGAAAAGGGAAAATTTTTCATTTAATCTACTGCTGATACCCTCTTTTTTCTGTAATTACTCGATTCTGGTTAATAAAATCGGTTGAATTGTTGTTCATATTGAAATGAATCGAGATTCATGAGGAGTTAGCCAATGATGTTTGAACATATACTTTTTTTGAGCGTCTACTTATTTTCTATCGGTATCTATGGATTGATCACAAGTCGAAACATGGTTAGAGCACTTATATGTCTTGAGCTTATACTAAATTCGGTTAATATAAATCTCGTAACATTTTCTAATATATTTGATAGCCGCCAATTAAAAGGAGACATTTTCTCAATCTTTGTTATAGCCATTGCGGCTGCGGAAGCGGCTATTGGGCTAGCTATTGTTTCGTCGATTTATCGTAACAGAAAATCAACTCGTATCAATCAATCAAATTTGTTGAATAATTAGTCATAACTATCATATAAATAAAGACATAAATAATATAATAAAATAATATAAATAAAATATAGATATAAATTATTTCATTTTTTATTCTTTTTTTTATAGTAATATGTATAGTAATATACTTTTATATTACTATTGAAATATTGATGATCTGTTGGCCAATGTCAATGTGAAATCATATGTGTGACTTGTATAATCATGGTTGTTGAAACGGAAATCAAAGTTTCTTGGTCCTTTCTCATGAACAGATTTAGAAATATATTGATTTTTAATATTATATTTTTTTGATAAACCATTGATTCGTCTGGTGTCTACAATATAAATATATAATTAATTTCCTCCTGATTTAACTTTACCAGATCGAAAATTTTTATGTTCAAAACTGGAATTTATAGACCCAATGTCACATTCAGTAAAAATTTATGATACATGTATAGGATGTACTCAATGTGTACGAGCCTGCCCCACAGATGTATTGGAAATGATACCTTGGGACGGATGTAAAGCTAAGCAAATTGCTTCCGCGCCAAGAACCGAGGACTGTGTAGGTTGTAAGAGATGTGAATCCGCTTGTCCAACAGATTTTTTGAGTGTACGCGTTTATTTATGGCATGAAACAACTCGCAGCATGGGTCTATCTTATTGACACGTTATAAAAAACTCCACTTGAATCATTTGATTCCTTTTTACCGACAAAAACCCGTACTCGAGAAAATATATTATTCCGAGCACGGGTTTTTTGGTCAAAATGCATCTTGTCTTTATCACGAGTTATTTCCCTTGGTTAACACTACTTGTAGTTTTGCCGATATTCGTGGGTTCTTCAATTTTCTTTCTTCCTCATAAGGGGAATAAGGTATTTAGGTGGTATACTATATTTATATGCTTATTAGAACTCCTTCTAACAACCTATGTGTTCTGTTATCATTTCCAATTGGATGATCCATTAATTCAATTGGAAGAGGATTTAAAATGGATAAATATTTTTGATTTTCACTGGAGACTGGGAATCGATGGACTTTCCATAGGACCTATTTTACTGACAGGATTTATCACTACTTTAGCCACTTTAGCAGCTTGGCCTGTTACTCGAAATTCGCGATTGTTCTATTTCCTCATGTTAGCAATGTACAGTGGGCAAATAGGATTATTTTCTTCTCGAGACCTTTTACTTTTTTTTCTCATGTGGGAGTTAGAATTAATTCCTGTTTACTTACTTTTATCCATGTGGGGAGGAAAGAAACGTTTGTACTCAGCTACAAAGTTTATTTTGTACACTGCGGGAGGTTCCGTTTTTCTCTTAATAGGAGTTCTAGGTATGGGTTTATATGGTTCCAATGAACCCATATTGGATTTTGAAAGATTAGCTAATCAGTCATATCCTGTGACATTAGAAATAATATTTTATCTGGGCTTCCTTATTGCTTATGCTGTCAAATCGCCGATTATACCCCTACATACATGGCTACCAGATACCCATGGGGAAGCACATTACAGTACATGTATGCTTCTAGCGGGAATCTTATTAAAAATGGGGGCATATGGATTGATTCGGATCAATATGGAATTATTACCTCACGCCCACTCTATATTTTCTCCCTGGTTGGTGATAATAGGGACAATACAAATAATCTATGCAGCTTCAACCTCTCTTGGTCAACGCAATTTAAAAAAGAGAATAGCCTATTCTTCTGTATCTCACATGGGTTTCATAATTATAGGAATTAGTTCTATAACCGACATGGGACTCAACGGAGCCGTTTTACAAATAATCTCTCATGGATTTATTGGTGCTGCACTTTTTTTCTTGGTAGGAACGAGTTGTGATAGAATACGTCTTGTTTATCTCGACGAAATGGGAGGGATATCCATCCCAATGCCAAAAATATTTACCATGTTTAGTAGTTTCTCGATGGCTTCTCTTGCATTGCCAGGAATGAGTGGTTTTGTTGCAGAATTAGTAGTATTTTTTGGAATAATTACCAGTCCAAAATATCTTTTAATGCCCAAAATACTAATTACCTTTGTAATGGCAATTGGAATGATATTAACTCCTATTTATTTATTATCTATGTTACGTCAGATGTTTTATGGATACAAACTATTCAATGTTCCAAACTCCAATTTTGTGGATTCTGGACCAAGAGAACTATTTGTTTCAATCTGTATCTTTTTACCCGTAATAGGGATTGGCATTTATCCTGATTTTGTTCTTTCGCTATCAGTTGACAAGGTACAAGCTATCCTATCTAATTATTTTCATAGATAGTTTTCATTAATCAGATAGAAAACAAAGTCTTAAAATTTTGAATTTGAAGATTTTTGAACTGTACAACACAAAAAAATAAAGTGAATTAGAATTCTAATAAAATATGTTCCGAGTTTTTGAGAACCATTTGAATGATTCCTTGATTCAAATGGTTCTCAAAAACCTGCGCAAACTTTCCGTTATGTACGGTACGACGGTCTTATGTATTCCTTATGGAATTTATTCAATTAGATATTAATGTGAATGAACCATAACTATGTAGACCTATTCCTAATAGATTGATCCAAAAATAGCATATCCAAATTATAAGAAATCCTATAGACGCTACAAGTGACGAATTCGTACCTTGCAAACCTTGATTTGTTCTAGTATGTGAATAAATCGCGAATATGGTCCAAGTAATAAATGCCCAAGTTTCTTTGGGGTCCCAATTCCAATAAGATCCCCATGCCTCGTTAGCCCATACTGCTCCAGAAAGAATACCTATGGTTAAAAAGGTAAACCCTAAACTAATGACACGATAACTCCAATAATCTAAACGCTGAGTTAATTGATATTTGTAATAATTTCGAAATGGAACAAAAGAAGTGTGTTTAAAAACATTTTTTTTTTTTTTCAAGTATTCGATTTTGCCAAATAAAAATGACTTAATCTTAATTAAGAAAATTTTTATTTGACAAAAAATATCGATGTTTTTACGAAATGTAATGACTAGAAAAGCGACTGATAATAACGACCCACATAAAAGAGCTGCATAGCTCAATAACATCATACTTACGTGCATCATTAACCATTGAGATTGTAGAGCAGGTACTAATCTTGACGATTGATGCATTTCACTTGAAAGACCCGATGTGGTGAAACCCTGGGTAAAAATGGCACTTGGGGCGGTTATTGCGCTTAAATCATTTTTACGATTCCATATCTTGGAAATTAGATGAATAATGGAAAAACTCCACGAAAGGAAGATTAAAGACTCGTATAAATTACTTAATGGAAAATGTCTCGAAGAAATCCAACGAGTAACTAATAATCCTGTTATAGAAAAAAAAGTAACTATCATTCCTTTTTCCGACGAATCACGCAACCCTATGATTTCATGTACTAATAGGGTCATCAAATGAATCGTAATCACAATTGAAATGATCGAAAAAGAGAGATGAGTTAATATATGTTCTAAAGTCACAAATATCATACATAAAAAAGGTCCCATTACAGAATGGAAATTGGGAATTAAATACATTATAGGATCCATTGTATCTTTTTTACAGTATGCCGCCACTCGGACTCGAACCGAGATGCTCTAGCACTGCTTCCTAAGAGCAGCGTGTCTACCGATTTCACCATAGCGGCTTACTTGAAATAATAATAGTCAATTCATGTTGAATCGTCTAGATCTAGATTCAAGGATTCAATATAGTTTAGGAAATATTAGAACTGATAAATAAGAGCTCTTTTAAATTCATCTTTGAATTTTCAATAATTTTTACTTAGGTTAGTATCATTGTAGGTTCAATCAACTTTTACGTACTATCTGTATATTAAGTTCTCCCGGAACACTTGTAACTTGAAATACCAATTTTGTTTTCAGTCGAAACAGAAACTAAGAATTGTGAATTGTCCTCTTTTTATATTTTTTATTTATTTTGAATTGAATCCACCAAATCAGATAAATGAAAAACAAATTGTCAAAGAGATTTTTGTTCTAAACGAACAAAAAAAAAATAAATAGAATTTCATATGTATCACAATTCTATTACTAAATTTAAGTAATTTTTCTAACGATTTTGATACTTTTCTTAGTATCATTAAGTATTAATTAATTTCAATATATAATATAAAATTAATATAATACTCTTTGTTGTTTGTTGTGTACATAATTTCTAAAAAAAAATTATGATAATATTTATGAAACTGACTTGGTCTTGAGTTAGGCATATAATAAAAAATAAAATAGTTTCAACATCCATCACAATTTTTTTTTTCACAACGGAAAAATAGAATGAACAAAGATTTTTCCGTTGTGAAAAAAAAATAATGATACTTAGATAGAGAAATTCTTATTCTACATATCATATCATAGCAGTTAGTTCTAACTAATATTGTATTGAGTTCAATACATCAATACATTTAGTTAAAGGGGAATTATTCATATTCCAAAATTGGAAATTCTTCTAGCCCTGGAAATTCCGATTATTCCAAGATTTTCTTATTTGTTTGTCGCACAAAAAAACTTTTTGAATCTCCAGTAGAAACTGACTTTGCTAAAGAAAAAGCTTTTATTGCAGCTAAATACCCTTTTTTCTTCCAAATATTTTTACGAATACGTTTTTTTGATATAGAAATACGTTTTTTTGGAACTGCCATTCAAAAAAAAAAGAATTACTCATTTTTATTGTTGTATGTGAAAGACATGTATTGCTCAAAATAGATCGTTCTTTTTAGTCATTTTCTATACTTAACTAAATAATAGTTTTTTCATAACATACAATACAAATATATTATTTATATATAAATATATGTATGACATGCATGTTACATATATAACAATGTCACATATTAACACACTAGGCAAAAAAATGGAAGAAAGGGGGAAATTCAAAAAGGAATTTTATGATTATTAGTTTGGAATTGAATAAGCTCATATTACTGTGTCTATAATTTAAATTCAAACTTAAGCTACAATTAGTGGTTAATATGTTAAACAAGACATTCTATTACCTAAGAAGGAGAACTCCAATTTTTAGTTTTTTTTTCAGTTCTATACGAAATACAGAGTATTATAATATTTATGATACTTTCTTATTGGATTGGAATCCAATCAATTAGTTCCGTAATGGGTTAGGTAATTACTACAAAAAAATCACTAAAATAACTAGTCTTTTTTTTTGAGTGGGTTTATTGAGGCATACTATGATTTATATTCTACTGTTTTGGTATGATTGTTTTTACTTACTATACTATAGTATATGATATGATTACATATTGTCAGAATAGGATGGTAGTATAGTCGTAGAATGATTCAAAATCTCATATTTCCCATTTTATTTCATTTTATTAACTATCTTTCCTTAGTGAATTCTTTAGCTTTAGTTAAAGTTAATAACTAAGTAATTACTCTTATCTAGCTATTTAGTCATATCATTTGAATTGGAACTTTTGAATATTTCCAATATCTGAGAAAAGTCAGAATAATGAAAAATCAAAATAATTGAGTTTTTCATATCTTTTTTTGTTGATTTTTTATTGTTCCTTTCAAAAGCGATAAGAATTGATGAATCGGAAACAATTAAATTATAAGAAAAAAAAAATGAAAATTTGTTTTTTTATGGAACATACATATAAATATGCATGGATAATACCCTTTCTTCCATTTCCAGTTACTATGTTAATAGGATTTGGACTTCTGCTTATTCGGACAGCAACAAAAAATATTCGCCGTATGTGGGCTTTTCCGAGTGTTTTGATGCTAAGTATAGCTATGGTATTTTCGGTCAATCTATCTATTCAGCAAATAAATGGAAATTTTATCTATCAATATTTATGGTCTTGGACCGTCAATAATGATTTTTCTTTAGAGTTCGGACACTTGATCGATCCACTTACTTCTATCATGTCAATATTAATTACTACTGTTGGAATCATAGTTCTTATTTATAGTGACAATTATATGTCTCACGATCAAGGATATTTGAGATTTTTTGCCTATATGAGTTTTTTCAATAGTTCTATGTTAGGATTAGTTACTAGTTCCAATTTTATACAAATTTATATTTTTTGGGAACTTGTAGGAATGTGTTCCTATTTATTAATAGGTTTTTGGTTCACACGACCGAGTGCGGCAAGTGCTTGCCAAAAAGCTTTTGTAACCAATCGTATAGGGGATTTTGGTTTATTATTAGGAATTTTAGGACTTTATTGGATAACAGGTAGTTTAGAATTTCGGGATTTGTTCGAAATAATTAATAACTTGGTTCATAATAATGGAGTAAATTCCTTATTTGCTACTCTGTGTGCTTCTTTTTTATTCGTTGGTGCAGTTGCTAAATCCGCACAATTCCCCCTTCACATATGGTTACCTGATGCTATGGAAGGACCCACTCCCATTTCTGCTCTTATACATGCTGCTACTATGGTAGCAGCGGGAATTTTTCTTGTAGCTCGGCTTCTTCCTCTTTTCATAGTTATACCTTCCATAATGAATATCATTTCTTCAATAGGCGTAATAACAGTACTATTAGGAGCTACTTTGGCTCTTGCTCAAAGAGACATTAAAAGAAGTTTAGCTTACTCGACAATGTCTCAATTGGGTTATATTATGTTAGCTCTGGGTATAGGTTCTTATCGAGCCGCTTTATTCCATTTGATCACTCATGCCTATTCGAAAGCTTTATTGTTTTTGGGATCCGGATCCATTATTCATTCAATGGAACCCATTGTTGGATATTCACCAGATAAAAGTCAAAATATGGTTCTTATGGGCGGTTTAACAAAATATGTTCCAATTACAAGAATTACCTTTTTATTAGGTACACTCTCCCTTTGTGGTATTCCGCCTCTTGCTTGTTTTTGGTCCAAAGATGAAATTCTTCATGATAGTTGGTTGTATTCACCAACTTTCGCAATAATAGCTTTCTTTACAGCGGGATTAACCGCATTTTATATGTTTCGGATCTATTTACTTACCTTTGATGGACATTTGCGCATTCATTTTCAAAATTACAGTAGCACTAAAAATAGTTCTTTCTATTCAATATCTTTATGGGGAAAAAAAGTGCCAAAAGCGGTCAATAGAAATTTACTTTTATCAACAGTGAATAATAAGGTCTCCTTTTTTTCAAAGGATACATATCAAATTGATGATAATGGAAGAAATAGAGTACGATACATTAGTACTCACTTTAGAAATAAATATACTTACACCTATCCTCATGAGTCGGACAATACTATGTTATTCCCTCTACTTGTATTAGTACTATTTACTTTATTCGTTGGATCAATCGGAATTCATTTTGATCAAGGAGTAATAGATTTTGATCTATTATCGAAATGGTTAACTCCGTCCACAAACTTTTTCCATCCAAATTTTAATGGTTCCCCAGATTGGTATGATTTTTTGACAAATGCAGTTTTTTCGGTCAGTATAGCTCTTTTTGGATTATTTATAGCATCTATTTTATATGGATCCGTTTATTCATCTCTACCAAATTTGGACTTAGCCAATTTTTTTGTAAAGGGGGGCTCCAAGAGAATTCTCTTGGACCAAGTAGAAAATGTGATATACAATTGGTCATATAATCGTGGTTACATAGATATTTTTTATACTAAGATTTTTACTGTAAGTATAAGAGGATTCGCTGAACGAATTCAGTTTTTTGATAGACATATAATTGATGGAATTACAAACGGGGTTGGCGTTACGAGTTTCTTTATAGGGGAAGGGGTTAAATATATGGGAGGCGGACGAGTCTCTTCTTATTTATTTTTGTATTTATCTTATGTATCAATCTTTTTTTTTTTCATTTTTC